AAATTTCAATACTGTAAAGTAAATTCAAGACTGTTTTCTTGAACACCTATAGAAGTTCTTCCTGGTTTTGGGGTTTGACAGGAATTTTAAGAATCATAGGGTGTAGGGGGGTAGGGGGGGGTTTGACGCGTAAAAACCAGGGGTATAACGGAGAAACGAGTGCTGAGAGATAAACATTATGCTCTTGAGATAGACGTATGCAATTAATAAATGATATATCTTTAAAACTCTACATTTTTTTATTCTCTGGAAAGCAAGAGCTAGTTCAACCTTGTCTATCATGTTACGCTGCACTCTGAGATGATTGATGAAAGGAGAAAAAAAAAAAAAGAGAACCCCATGCATTTAAGTTTCTGCCGGGCTTACTGGGTCATGGACCATAAGTATAACACCATTAATCAAATGCTCAAAAATCCAGCTCTGCAATGGGGGATGATACCTAGTTATGGCCCTGACAGAGGAACCAAATGCCAGGAATAGATCACTAATAGCGACCCCCACGATTGTTGTCCCTGATTCATCATTAAACGATAACATTTAAGAATAAACCCGTTGGTGGGCTCTTGCGAACCACCAGATGTCGATGACAATTAATTAAAATGTAATATTGTAATTTATGACATTTTAACATTAATATTTATGTTTTTTAACATTATTATGCCTAATAAATGTCTACATAATTATTGGTATTACAGTTATGTAAAAATAACTAAATCAATAAGGGATAAATCAATACTTTAGTGGATTAAAGCTTTTTAATGGTTTATTTGAGTCTTGTTTAACATTTGATGGCAGAAAGGTATAATTGGGTGTATTGGTGAATAAAATATTATTGTACTCAAGGACATATATGTTAGATTTACATAATATGTACTAGTACATATATGTATTATTATACATATAGTGCACTACGCACAAGGTCATGTTTAATTATACATATACGGGGTGGATGCCGTGTCCAGAGAATAGTTAAATTTTAGAATTTTGGCTTTGGGAGTCAAGGGTAGGAGTTGAAATCTCCTTTTTCTGAGCGCTAGGGAGGGATTTAACCTCCGGCCTCCGGATTACAAGACCGGCGCTCTAAACTCTGAGCTACTAGGGCAGTTACTTGAGAATTTTGTTTTCTGCCCAGCCTGCAAGGGGGACTAGGATTAGGAAGAGGGAGAAATAAATTAGTGAGGCAATCTGGCCAATAATAATAAAGGGGTGTTCAACTGGTATGCCTCCAATTCATGTGAGAATGATTACATCTGCGATTAGGGTTCAAAATAGTACTTGAGTAAGGGGACGGAAGGTGAGGCCTCGTTGGTTGGAGGTGTGAAGGAAAGGCACAGCTGCGAGGACAAGAATAGAGGAGAGGAGGGCTAAAACTCCTCCTAGCTTGTTTGGGATAGAGCGAAGAATGGCGTAGGCGAAGAGAAAGTATCATTCTGGTTTGATGTGGGGTGGGGTGACAAGGGGGTTTGCGGGAGTAAAGTTGTCTGGATCTCCTAGGAGATTTGGGGAAAAGAGGGCGAGGGAGGATAGGGCAATGAGGAGAATGGCAAATCCAAGAAGGTCTTTGTATGAGAAGTAGGGGTGGAAAGAAATTTTGTCGGCGTTGGAGTTGATTCCTGTGGGGTTGTTGGATCCTGTTTCATGAAGGAATAAAAGATGAAGAATGGTAGCGGCAACGATGACAAAGGGGAAAAGAAAGTGGAATGCAAAAAATCGGGTTAGGGTGGCGTTGTCTACAGAGAAACCGCCTCAGATTCATTGAACTAGGGCTTCTCCTACGTAAGGTACGGCAGAGAGGAGGTTAGTAATTACGGTGGCGCCTCAAAAGGATATTTGCCCCCATGGTAGGACGTAACCGACAAATGCAGTTTTTATAACAAGAAGAAGAAGGACGACTCCAATATTTCAGGTTTCTTTGTTCAGGTAAGACCCGTAGTATAAACCTCGGCCGATATGTATATAGATGCAAATAAAAAAAAATGATGCACCGTTAGCATGCATATTTCGGATGAGTCAGCCATAGGTGACATCTCGGCAGATGTGGGCCACGGATGAAAAGGCTGTGGAGATATCAGAGGTGTAATGTATAGCTAAAAATAGTCCGGTTAAAATTTGTGTAATCAAGCATAGGCCCAGGAGGGACCCGAAATTTCATCAGGCGGAGATATTAGAGGGGGAGGGGAGGTCAATGATGGTGTCATTAATGATTTTTAGGAGGGGGTGGGATTTTCGAAGGCTGGCCATTAGGGTTTTTATAGTTGAAGTTACAACGGTGGTTTTTCAAGTCATTAGTCCTGGTTAGAGTCCGGGTAGAAATTATGACTTATTTTGTGTCTTTATTTTTGTTTGGGTTAGTTTTAGGTCTTGTAGCTGTTGCATCTAATCCGGCTCCTTATTTCGCAGCTTTGGGTTTAGTTGTGGCAGCGGGCGTAGGGTGTGGGGTATTGGTTGGGCATGGGGGAAGTTTTTTATCTTTAGTGTTGTTTTTGATCTATTTAGGGGGGATGCTAGTAGTTTTTGCTTATTCAGCGGCTTTAGCTGCTGAGCCTTTTCCTGAATCTTGAGGGGAAAGTTCTGTATTAGGGTATGTGGTGGGATATTTAGGAGTTGTGGGGTTTACAGGGGTGTGATTGTGTGGGGGTTGGCACGGGGTAACTTGAGTTGTGGTGGATGAGTTTAAGGAGTTTTCGGTACTACGAGGGGATACAAGTGGGGTGGCCATTATATATTCATCGGGAGGGCCTATGCTTATTATTTGCGCCGGGGTTCTTTTGTTGACTCTGTTTGTAGTGTTGGAGTTAACTCGGGGGTTAGCTCGGGGGGCATTACGAGCTGTTTAGGCTGGAAAGTAAGAGGACCAGGGAGGTTGTTAGGAAAAAAAGGGATAAATAGGTTTTGATTATTCCTTGTTGGGCGTTACTTGTTGAAGTAACTAAGGGAAGGTTAGAAGAGATTAGTGCTTTAGGCCCAATTTTTTCTAACCATGTTTGGTCAATTAGTTGGGTGGCAATTGTTTGTCCTAAGGAGAGTGAGAGTTTAGGGGTAACTCGATGAATAATAGCTGGGAAAAAGCCAAGTAGGTTAGAGAAATGGTGGGTTGACAGGTTGGGGGTAATTTTGAATTGTTTGTTGGTGAGGGAGGCTAATTCTAAGGCAATAAGGAGACCTAAAATAGTCACAAGTAGGGCACTTAATTTAAGAGCAGGGGGCATAGTTATAATAGGGGTTTTGGATGGGAGAAAGTTAGAGGTGATAAGAAGTCCTGCGATCACACTTCCCCAGGCCAATCGTTTCAAAGGGTTAATTAGGGAAGGGTTATTTTCGTTAATTGGGGAAAAAGCTGAGAAACGAGGGTAACCCATAGAGACAAAGAAAGTTAGTCGGAGGCTATAAATAGCTGTAAAGGAGGTGGCTAAGAGGGTGAGGATAAGGGCTCAGGCGTTGAGGTGAGAGGTGTTAAGGGCTTCAATGATAGCATCTTTGGAGAAGAATCCTGCTAGGAAAGGGGTTCCTGTAAGAGCAAGGCTTCCGATAGTCATACATGAGGAGGTGAATGGGGTTAGGTAGTGAAGTCCTCCTATTTTGCGAATATCTTGCTCATCGTTGAGGCTGTGAATTACAGCGCCTGAGCATAAGAATAATATAGCTTTAAAGAATGCGTGGGTGCAAATGTGGAGGAAGGCTAGTTGAGGTTGATTAAGGCCAATTGTGACTATTATAAGGCCTAGTTGGCTTGATGTAGAGAATGCAATGATTTTTTTGATGTCATTTTGTGTGAGAGCGCAGGTGGCGGTAAATAGAGTGGTAAGTGCTCCAAGGCACAAGCAGAGGGTGAGGGCGAAGGGGTTGTTCTCTATCATAGGGTGAAGTCGGATTAGGAGAAAAATCCCTGCCACCACTATTGTACTAGAATGAAGTAGGGCAGATACCGGCGTAGGACCCTCCATAGCAGAGGGGAGTCAGGGGTGGAGTCCAAATTGTGCTGATTTGCCGGTAGCGGCAAGGATGAGGCCTAGAAAAAGAATAGTAAGGTCGAGGTTTTTAGAAATAAAAAATATTTGTTGAATTTCTCATGAGCCAAGGTTGGTTGCGAATCATGCTATGCTGAGAATGAGGCCAATGTCGCCTACTCGGTTGTAGAGAACTGCTTGAAGAGCAGCTGTATTAGCGTCAGCTCGTCCGTATCACCAACCGATAAGAAGAAAGGATATGATTCCTACCCCTTCTCAGCCAATAAAAAATTGAAATAAGTTATTAGCTGTAACTAGCACAATTATAGCTACCAAAAATAGGAGAAGAAATTTAAAAAATCGATTTATATTGGGGTCTGCGTGTATGTATCAGGAGGCAAACTCGAGGATGGATCAAGTTACATAGAGGGCAATGGGTGTGAAAATAATTGAATAGTGGTCAAATTTAAAGCTTAGGTTAATATCAAAAGTGTTAGTGTTTATTCATTGTCAGTTGGTGATGATGGTTTCAGCGCCTTCATTTAGAAAAATAAAAAGTGGAAGTAGGCTGACAATAAAGGCAGATTTTACTGCGGTTTTTACGTGGCTTAGGGCTCAAGTTTTAGGAAGGTGGTTAGGGGATAGTGTGGTAATAAGGGGGAAGATAAGCAGGGCGAAGATAAGCAAGAGGCTAGAGTTTAAAACGAGCGTAGAGGGGTGCATAGCTACTACTTGGATTTGCACCAAGAGTTTCTGGTTCCTAAGACCAACGGATGGGCTGTTATCCTTTAGAAGCGCGAGTGAGCCACGGAGTTTAACCGTGGGAAATAGGGGATTAGCAGTCTCTAGTGCCTCGGGCCTCTCTCGGCAGGTGAGAGGGGTTTAACCTCTATTTTTGGAATCACAATCTAATGTTTTAAATAAAACTACACCTACAGAAACATCAGCCTCATATAAGTTCAGGTTTCGTGATAAGGAGGGCGATAGGAATAAGGTGGAGGAGGAGGAGGAGGTGCTCTCGAGTATGATAGGGTGCCAGGGTTATGATGTGGGTGGGGAGTGGGCCCCGTTGGGTGGTTAAAAATAGGTAGAGGGAGTAGCTGGCGGTAATTAAGGTTCCAGTTCCTGTAAGGGCAATGGTCCAAGGGGACCAGTTAAACATGGATGTAATAATTATAAGTTCTCCTATAAGGTTAGGTAGGGGTGGAAGGGCAAGATTAGCTAGGTTAGCTAAAAACCATCATGTAGCTGTCAAGGGAAAAATTATTTGGAGCCCTCGGGCTAGTAACATGGTGCGGCTATGTGTTCGTTCATAGCTAGTATTGGCCAGGCAGAATAGGGCGGATGAGGCTAGACCGTGGGCAATTATTAGAATAATTGCTCCAGTGAACCCTCAGGGTGTTTGAATAAGGATTCCGCTTGCGACTAATCCTATGTGGCTGACGGAGGAGTAAGCGATTAGGGACTTAAGGTCTGTTTGTCGCAAGCAGATCGAGCCTGTTATGATTACTCCCCAGAGGGCAAGAATAATAAACGGGTAGGCTAGTTCTTTAGTCAAGGGGTCGAGTAGGACTATAATTCGTATTATTCCGTATCCGCCAAGTTTTAGGAGGACAGCGGCAAGTACCATGGAGCCTGCAACAGGCGCTTCGACGTGGGCTTTAGGAAGTCACAGGTGAACGCCATATAGGGGTATTTTGACGAGAAAGGCTAGGAGGCAGCCTGCTCACCATAATTTGTCTCCATAGGATGAAAGGTGAAGGGGCTGGGAGTACGGTAGAATAAGTATAGATAGGGTTCCGGTGTGGTTTTGAAGGAGGAGAAGAGAGACAAGGAGGGGGAGGGATCCAGCTAGGGTGTAAAATAAGAAATAGGTGCCTGCGTTGAGGCGTTCTGTTTGGTTTCCTCAGCGGGTAATAATAATTAGGGTGGGGACAAGGGTGGCTTCAAATATAATAAAAAATAGAATAATTTCTGTAGCCCCGAATGCCATAATTAAAAATATTTGTAGGGAGGTCAGGAGGGAAATATAGGTACGTTGACGGTTTTTAGGTTCTAGGGCTATGTGGTTCTGGCTTGCAAGGATTATAAGAGGCAGAAGTCAGCACGAGAGAACTAGAAGGGGGGTTGAAAGGGGATCCGTTGCCAGGTAAAGGTTGGAGGCGGATCAGCCTGTCTCGGATGTTCATTTAAGTCAAGTAAGGCTAATAAGAGCAATAATTAGGCTGTGGCCGGCTGAAATTGGTCAAAGCCATTTTGTAGGGGAAAGCCAGATTGTGGGAAAAAGTATAAGTGTAGGGATTAAAATTTTTAACATTGTAAAAGGTTAAGGCTTTGTAGGCGGTCTGTCCCATGAGTGCGTGCGGTGGCTACAAGAAGGGCAAGACCTGCACCTGCTTCACAGGCTGAAAAGGCTAGAAGAAGTATGGGGGCTGTAGAGAAGCCGATGGTTTCTAATTGCAGGGTTCAGAGGGAGAGGGCAATAAATAAGGAAAGTATTATCCCTTCAAGACAGAGGAGGGCGGATAAAAGGTGGGTGCGGTGGAAAGCCAACCCTGTGAGTCCAAGGACAAAGGCTGAGGTAAAGCTAAAATGTACGGGGGTCATAAAACAATCGTGGGTTTAAACCACGGTTTTTTGAGTCGAAATCAAAGGTCTTATTTTGGACTAATTGTTTAGGTTATTCGGCTCATTCAAGGCCCCCTTGAACTCATTCATAGGCGAGGCCTAGGGTGAGGAGAATTAAGATGGAGGTAGTTCATGAGAAGGTTAGAAGGGGGGTCAATAATTGGTCCCCTCAAGGGAGGGGAAGAAGGAGAGCAATTTCTAGGTCAAAGAGTAAAAAAAGAATAGCGACAAGAAAAAAGCGTAGGGAGAAGGGAAGTCGAGCAGACCCTAAGGGGTCGAATCCGCATTCATAAGGGGAAAGTTTTTCGGCGTCAGGGTTAAGTTGGGGAAGTCAGAATGATAGGGTTGCTAGAACAGTAGAAAGTAAAATAGTAATAATAAGTACTGCTGTAATTAAGTTCATTATTTTTCCTTGGGGTTTAACCAAGATTAGGTGATTGGAAGTCACTTGTATTAACATTAATACTAGAAAAATTATGAGCCTCATCAGTAAATGGATACATAAAGGAAGAGTCACACTACATCAACGAAGTGTCAGTATCAGGCGGCGGCTTCGAATCCAAAGTGGTGTTCAGATGTAAAGTGGTATTGGATTTGTCGTAGGAGGCACACAGCTAGGAAGGTTGAGCCAATAATTACATGGAGGCCGTGGAAACCTGTGGCTACAAAGAAGGTTGAGCCATAAACTCCATCAGCAATCGTAAAAGGGGCTTCGTAGTATTCTATTCCTTGAAGGAAAGTAAAGTAGAAACCTAGGATAATTGTTAGGGTGAGGGATTGAATAGTTTGTTTTCGGGCACCTTCTATAATACTATGATGAGCCCATGTAACGGTCACACCAGAGGCGAGAAGGACAGCGGTGTTTAAGAGTGGGACTTCAAAGGGGTCGAGGGTTGTAATACCTGTTGGTGGTCAGCATCCTCCTAGTTCAGGGGTGGGGGCGAGGCTAGCGTGGTAGAAAGCTCAAAAAAATCCTAGGAAAAAGAATACTTCTGATGTAATAAAAAGGATTATTCCGTATCGGAGTCCTTTCTGTACAGGGGGCGTGTGGTGTCCTTGAAAGGTTCCTTCTCGCACGATATCGCGTCATCATTGGTATATGGTGAGAAGAAGAAGAATTATTCCTAAGGATATAAGAGTAACAGAGTGAAAGTGAAATCAGATCGCAAGGCCTGATGTTATTAGAAGAGCGGCAATTGCGCCGGTAAGGGGTCAGGGGCTTGGGTCAACCATATGGTATGCGTGTGCTTGGTGGGCCATTAAACGTTTTCTTGTAAATAAAGGCTTAGAAGAAGGACAAAGACATAGGCCTGGATTATAGCGACTGCAACTTCTAAGAGGGTAAGTAAGAATAAAACAGTTGAGGTTAAAATAGCCACAGTAGGCATAATTGGGAGGAGAACGAAGGCGGCTGTGGCGATTAGTTGAATAAGAAGGTGACCCGCGGTTAAGTTGGCTGTAAGTCGTACGCCAAGGGCGAGGGGGCGGATAAGTAGGCTAATTGTTTCGATAATAATTAGGATAGGAATTAAGGGGGTGGGGGTACCTTCCGGAAGTAGATGGCCTAAAGCTGCAGTAGGCTGATTACGCATTCCAATAATTACGGTGGCCAGTCATAATGGGACTGCTAGTCCCAGATTAAGTGATAGTTGTGTAGTAGGGGTGAAGGTATATGGGAGTAAGCCAAGTATATTAAGGGTAATTAGGAATAGTATTAAGGAAGTTAACATAGTTGCCCACTTGTGGCCTGCAAGGTTTAAGGGAAGAAGGAGTTGCTGAGTAAACCGATTAATAAATCAGGCTTGAAGGGTAATAAGGCGGTTATTTAGTCAGCGGGCAGAGGGGGTGGGGAAAAGAATTCAAGGGAGGGTAAGGGCTAAGGCCATAAGGGGAATACCCAGGTGGACGGGGCTTATAAACTGGTCAAAAAAGCTTAGTGTCATGGTCAATTTCAGGGCTCAGGCTTAGTTTTTTGGGTACTGAGAGTGTCAGGCTCGTTAGAAAAAGTGTGGCTTGTGACTTTTGGGGGAATAATCGTTAAAAGAACCAATCAGGAGAATACGAGGATGGGGAATCAGGGAGTGGGGTTGAGTTGAGGCATTCCATTAAGGGTGGTTGGGGGCCACCAGTCTTTAGCTTAAAAGGCTAACGCTATTCCCGATTTAGCTTCTTAATGAGGCGTCTTCAAGTATTAGGGAGGATCAGTTTTCAAAGTGTTTTAAAGGTACTGCTTCAACTACAATTGGTATAAAGCTATGGTTTGCTCCGCAGATTTCAGAGCATTGACCATAAAAAACCCCTGGGCGGGAGGCAATAAAGGCTGTTTGGTTTAATCGGCCTGGGACAGCGTCTATTTTTACTCCAAGGGAAGGGACAGCCCAGGAGTGAAGGACATCTTCAGCTGAGACTAGAATTCGAATAGGGGACTCTACGGGAACCACCATGCGGTGGTCTGCTTCCAGGAGACGGAATTGTCCAGGGTTTAGGTCTTGTGTAGGGATCATATATGAGTCGAATCCCAAGTCTTCATAATCAGTATACTCATAGCTTCAGTATCATTGATGACCCATAGCTTTAATAGTAAGGTGGGGGTCGTTAACTTCGTCTATTAGGTAAAGAATGCGGAGGGAGGGGAGAGCAATTAGAATAAGAATAACTGCTGGGAGAATGGTTCAAACAATTTCAATCTCTTGAGAGTCGAGAATATATTTGTTTGTGAGTTTTGTGGAGACTATTGCAACGATAATGTAAAGTACCAAGGTGCTAATAAGGAATACAATTATTAGGGCGTGGTCGTGAAAATGTAGGAGTTCTTCTATAACAGGTGAGGCCGCGTCTTGGAATCCTAGTTGAGAGGGATGTGCCATTTTAGCTTGATGCTCGAGGCACGTGGGGGTTTAACCCACAACTTTGCCTTGACAAGGCAGTGTAATAGCGTGTTTTACTAGTGTCTCATGAAGAAAGTGGCAGAGTGGTTAGGCAGCTGGCTTGAAACCAGTAAACGGGGGTTCAATTCCTCCTTTCTCGTTAATTGGTCCGGACTTGAACAAATGCTGGTTCTTCAAATGTGTGGTAGGGGGGAGGACATCCGTGTAGTCACTCTACGTTTGTTGAGGTGAGCTCAACTTGTATTACTTCTCGTTTTGCAGCGAAGGCTTCCCAAATAATAAATAGGAACATGATTACTGCGACAAGGGAAATTAGTGAGCCGATTGAGGAGATAGTGTTTCATAGTGTGTAGGCGTCAGGGTAGTCAGAATATCGTCGGGGTATACCAGCAAGGCCTAGAAAATGTTGTGGGAAAAATGTGAGGTTTACTCCGATAAATATGACCCCGAAATGAATTTTTGTTCATGTGCTGTGAAGTGTAAAGCCTGTAAAAAGGGGGAATCAGTGTACGAAGGCAGCAACAATGGCAAATACTGCGCCTATAGAAAGGACATAGTGGAAGTGTGCAACCACATAATATGTGTCATGGAGAACAATGTCTAGAGAGGAGTTGGCTAGGACGATCCCTGTTAATCCGCCTACGGTAAAGAGAAAAATGAAGCCGAGGGCCCAAAGGAGGGGTGTTTCTCATTTAATTGACCCCCCGTGAAGCGTGGCCAACCAGCTGAAAACTTTAACCCCTGTTGGGATAGCGATGATCATTGTAGCGGATGTGAAATAGGCTCGGGTGTCTACGTCCATCCCCACTGTGAACATATGGTGAGCCCATACGATAAAGCCTAGAAGGCCAATAGCTATTATTGCTCAAACCATGCCTATGTAGCCGAAAGGTTCTTTTTTCCCTGAATAATAAGCAACGATGTGGGAGATTATCCCAAAGCCTGGGAGAATAAGAATGTAAACTTCAGGGTGACCAAAAAATCAGAATAAATGTTGGTACAGAATTGGGTCCCCTCCTCCAGCAGGGTCAAAGAAAGTGGTGTTTAAGTTTCGGTCGGTAAGTAGTATAGTAATTCCTGCGGCTAAGACAGGGAGAGAGAGGAGAAGGAGCACTGCTGTAATTAGGACTGCTCACACGAAAAGAGGGGTTTGATATTGAGAGATGGCTGGGGGTTTCATGTTAATAATGGTTGTAATGAAGTTAATTGCCCCGAGGATCGAGGAGATACCGGCAAGATGGAGGGAAAAAATGGTTAGGTCAACAGAAGCTCCAGCGTGGGCTAAGTTCCCTGCTAGAGGGGGGTATACGGTTCATCCTGTGCCAGCCCCAGCTTCAACCCCCGAGGAGGCCAGAAGAAGGAGGAAAGAGGGGGGAAGAAGCCAAAAGCTTATGTTGTTTATTCGTGGGAAAGCCATATCAGGGGCTCCGATTATTAACGGGATAAGTCAGTTTCCAAAACCGCCAATTATGATTGGCATTACTATAAAGAAGATTATAACAAAAGCATGTGCTGTCACAATGACATTATAAATTTGGTCGTCGCCTAAAAGGGCCCCTGGCTGGCTAAGCTCAGCTCGAATCAGGAGACTTAAAGCTGTACCGACCATTCCGGCTCAGGCACCAAATACTAGGTAGAGGGTGCCAATGTCTTTGTGGTTAGTCGAGAAAAATCAGCGTGTGATTGCCACAGGTAAGGTGGCTGAGTCTTAAGCGGTGGGTTGTAGCTCCATGGACAGAGGTTAAACTCCTCTCTTTATCAAGCCTTGTGGTGTAAACACATCAGATTGCAAACCTGAAGATGCGCGTTTATTTGCGCCGGGGCTTCTTCCCGCCTCTCTCCCGGCAGGCGGGAAGAAGTAGATGGATGCTCGCTGGTTAGGGCGCTTAGCTGTTAACTAAGAGTTTGAAGGATCGAGGCCTTCCTATCTAGAAAAGTTTTAGCTTAATTAAAGTGTCTGGGTTGCATTCAGAAGATGTGGGATAAAGTCCTGCAAGTTTTATCAGGGGCTGGGGGACTTTCACCCCCATTTAAAGCTTTGAAGGCTTTTGGTTTAATTTATCCTAAGCCCCTTAGGGGGATAAAAGGGTTTCAATGGCAGGGGTTAATGGGAGGAGGGTTAAAGTTCCCAAGGTTAATGTAGAAAGGGGGAGGGTAGTTTGGGTAAAATAGAGGCGTCAGGGGGAGGAAGAGGGGAGGGTGTTAGGGGAGGTGGTAAGAGTTATTGCATAACAGAGGCGGAGGTAAAAGTATAGGCTGAGGAGGGCACTAAGGGCTGCGAGAGTGGCGGTTAAGGGGAGTTCTTGCTTAGTGAGTTCTTGAAGGATAAGTCATTTAGGCATAAATCCGGATAAGGGGGGGAGTCCCCCTAGTGAGAGTAAAACAAGGGCTGTAAGGGCGGCTAAGGGGGGGGCTTTAGTTCAGGATAAAGCTAAGGTGTTGATGTTTGTGGCGGCGCTTATTTTAAATGAAAGGAATGTGGCGGAGGTTATTATGAGGTAAAGAGCAAGGTTTAGTAGAGTTAAGGAGGGGGTAAATTTTAGAATAATAATTATTCAGCCAAGGTGCGCAATTGATGAATAGGCCAAGATTTTTCGTAGTTGGGTTTGGTTTAGTCCGCCTCAGCCGCCGACTAAGGTGGACATAAGGCCCAGAGAAATTAGCAAAGTTGAGTTAATATGGGGGGCAATTTGGGTAATTAGGGCAAATGGTCCTAGTTTTTGCCATGTAGACAAAATTAGGCCTGTTGTAAGGTCTAGTCCTTGGAGGACTTCAGGAAGTCAAAAATGAAGGGGGGCAAGGCCAATTTTAAGTGCAAGGGCAAGTATAGTGGTTGTTGCAGTAAGGGGGTGGGAGAGTTGAAGAATATCCCACTGTCCTGTAAGTCATGCGTTTGTGGTACTGGCAAATAGAATTGTAGCTGCGGCGGTGGCCTGAGTGAGGAAATATTTGGTGGTTGCTTCTACTGCTCGTGGGTGATGGTGGCGTGCTATGAGGGGGATAATGGCGAGGGTATTAATTTCTAGGCCCATCCACGCGAGGAGTCAGTGGGAGCTTATAAAGGTGAGTGTTGTTCCTAGGCCTAAGCTGGATAAAAAAAGGGTAAGGACAAGGGGGTTCATTAGTAAAGGAAGGATTTTAACCAACATGTTTGGGGTATGGGCCCAAAAGCTTTTTTAGCTGATTTTACTAGAAAATGGTGTAGTGGAAGCACCAAGAGTTTTGAACTCTTAAGGATGGGTTCAAATCCCTTTTTTCTAAATTAAAGGAACTGGGGGGAATTTAACCCCCATTTTTCACTCTATCAAAGTGGCCCTTAGTCGTTCAGGCACGGTTCCGTTAGTGCTAGGGCTGAGGGGGGAGTCCTGTAAAGGAAATGGGAAGGGCTAGGTGCCAGAGAACCAGAGCAAGGGTGAGGGGAAGAAAGTTTTTTCACACCAGGTGTATAAGTTGGTCATATCGGAAGCGGGGGTAAGAAGCTCGGACCCATAAAAAGAGGACTGACAGGCATGCAGCTTTAGTTATAAGATTAAGGGTGGTTAGTTGGGGGAGGGAGGGGATATGGGAGGCCCCTAAAAAGAGGATGGTTGATAGGGTATTTATTAGAAGAATATTAGCGTATTCGGCTAGAAAAAACAGGGCAAATGGTCCTCCTGCATATTCAACGTTGAAGCCAGAGACTAGCTCTGATTCACCTTCTGTGAGATCAAATGGGGCGCGATTTGTTTCAGCAAGGGTTGAGATATATCATATTGCGGNAAGAGGTCAGGCAGGGATAATTAATCAGATGCTTTCTTGTGTGGTATTAAAGGTTTGAAGGGTAAAGTTTCCTGTAAAGATAATAATACTGAGGAGGATAAGTCCGAGGCTTACTTCATAGGAAATGGTTTGGGCTACGGCTCGTAAAGCCCCAATTAAGGCATATTTTGAGTTTGATGCTCATCCGGAGCCTAGAATAGAGTATACGGCGAGGCTCGATAATGCTAAGATAAATAAGACTCCCAAGTTAAGGTCTGTTACAGGGTAGGGAATAGGCATAGGAGCTCAGAGGGTTAAAGCAAGTGTTAAGGCAAGTATAGGGGTGGCTAAGAATAAGAAGGGGGAGGAGGTAGATGGGCGTACTGGTTCTTTAATAAATAGTTTCACCCCGTCCGCGATGGGTTGAAGGAGCCCGTAAGGCCCAACAATATTTGGCCCTTTTCGGAGTTGCATATATCCTAGTACTTTTCGTTCAAGAAGTGTGAGGAAGGCTACAGCAAGGAGAACAGGGACAATAAAGGCAAGAGGGTTGATAATAAAGGTTATTAGGGTTGCAATCATAACTAAGAAGAGGGTTTGAACCTCTGGATTAAAGGGCTTAGGCCTTTCGCAATTACCGGGCTCTGCCATCTTAGCGCGCCGTTCTCTTGGGCTTTTTGGGGTGTACCCCCTTTTCTGTTTTAGTTGTTTTCATCAGGTGGGGGCAGGGCATGCTTAGAGCATGGGCCCCTCTTTCCCGGTCCTTTCGTACTAGGGAGAGTTACATCATAGATAGAAACTGACCTGGATTACTCCGGTCTGAACTCAGATCACGTAGGACTTTAATCGTTGAACAAACGAACCCTTAATAGCGGTTGCACCATTAGGATGTCCTGATCCAACATCGAGGTCGTAAACCCCCTTGTCGATAGGGACTCTGGGAGGGGATTGCGCTGTTATCCCTAGGGTAACTTGGTTCGTTGATCGGTGTTACCGGATCATTTTTGGTCAGAAGTTCTGTTGCTTAGAGCTGTGGCTCTTGACTTTAGGAGTGGGTTCTCCCGGTCCACATGGAGGCTTAGTTTTCCTCCGCGGTCGCCCCAACCAAAGACATTAAGGTCAGGGGGCACTGTGTTTAGTCCTATAGAAGAGGTGGGTTAAACGTGGTCTGCCTTTTGTCTAAAGCTCCATAGGGTCTTCTCGTCTTATGGGTTAATCCCCGCTTCTGCACGGGGAGATCAATTTCATTGACTGGGAGAAGGAGACAGCTAAGCCCTCGTCGTGCCATTCATACAGGTCTTCATTTAAAAGACAAGTGATTGCGCTACCTTCGCACGGTCAGAATACCGCGGCCGTTAAACACAAGGTCACAGGGCAGGCGGGACCTCTTATACTTGGATTGCAAGAGGCGATGTTTTTGGTAAACAGGCGAGGCTTGAGTTTGCCGAGTTCCTTCTTCTCCTTAAGGTCTTTCCCTGGGGGCACTCCTGTGTGGGGTTAACGATTTAAATGTACGTGTTTTTCTAGTATTACTTAGTTTGTATTACCCTCTTTTTTTGGGTTCGTTATTAATCGGCGGGGGGTCCGATCCGACTTACACATGTGCTGGGAGAGGGTCGTTCCCTCTTATTACTCATTCTAGCATAGTCGCTCCCAGGGGGGGGGCATGGGGTGGCTTAATAAAAAAAGGGGGTTGGAGAGTTTATCAGAATAAAAGGTTTGTAGTCTGTTTGAGCTTTAACGCTTTCTGCATAGATGGCTGCTTTTAGGCCCACTGAAGCAGAACACCTTGTTTAATATGATCCTTAACCACCTAGTAAGGTTGTGTCCTTGTTCAAAAGAGCTGTACCTCTTTTGACTAACTCCACTGGTTTCCTCAGGGCCGGAGTAAGATAAACTTAAAAGGTTGGAGGAGCCAGGGGGCTGAACTTCTATTCATTTTTTAAGCAACCAGCTATAACTAAACTCGGTAGGTTTATCACCTCTACTCGGAGCTCTTCCCACTCTTTTGCCACAGAGACGGGTTGGCCCTAGATAGGCTGTCTCGGAGTAGCTCGTCTAGTTTCGGGGGCCATAACTAAAGGTCTCTTCGCTAAGGTTTGCTGGCTAGATCATGATGCAAAAGGTACAAGGGGTAATCTCTGCTTTTCTAAGCTTGGATGGGTTGTTTCATTTCTTTTTCAGCTTTCCCTTGCGGTACTTTTTCTATTGCTCGTATTCCCTTTTCTGTCGCCCGTACTAAGGGGGAAAAATGGTTTGTTTAATTTGGTAAGGTTGTGTAGGGGTATTTATATTGTGGTGTTAACCAATTGTGGGGGCTAGCTGTTTAGCTCAGTGCGGTCCGACTTGCACGGGCGTCTTCTCGGTGTAAGGGAGGTGCTTTTCTAGTTTAGCTGCGCTCTGATTGTTCCAAGTGCACCTTCCGGTACACTTACCATGTTACGACTTGCCTCCCCTTGATTCGTGTATTTTCTTATTTATATGTTGAAAGTGAACCCGGGGAGAGTGACCGGCGGTGTGTGCGCGCCTCAGAGCCAGTTTCAATAGAACACTCTATTTTCTGTTTACTGCTAAATCCGCCTTCAGAATCTGGTTTCACAGAGTCATTCGTTAATACTCTAAGGTTAGAGAATGTAGCCCATTTCTTCCCACCCCATNTGCTACANCTCGACCNGACGTTTTGGGTTATATCCTTTTTGCNTACTATGAGGCCTTCACAGGGTAAGCTGACGACGGCGGTATATAGGCGGGGTTAACAAGGGGTGGTGAGGTTGAACGGGGGGTATCGGTTCTAGAACAGGCTCCTCTAGGTGGGTCTGGGGCACCGCCAAGTCCTTTGGGTTTTAAGCTGGCGCTTGTAGTTCCCTGGCGGATATAAATTGTATTGTTTAAAATCAAAGTTTACGGCTAAGCATAGTGGGGTATCTAATCCCAGTTTGTGTCATAGCTATCGTGGGTTCGGGGGGGGGGGTAAAGCCACTTTCGTAGGGTGGGGCTTCATACTCCCAGGTGCGTATAACAGCCTAGGGGGTGTTCGGCTTTAGTTAAAAGACTCCCTAACCACTCTTTACGCCGAAAACTATCAACTTGGGTCTCTCGTATAACCGCGGTGGCTGGCACGAGTTTTACCGACCCTGTTTTCCTTAACTAAGTCAAGCTTACGCTTATGGCTTAATGTTTATCACTGCTGAGTTCCCTTAGGGGTGTGGCATAGCAAGGCGTTTTGGGCTGCTTAAGCGTGCCTGATGCCCGCTCCTCGTCCCCGGGCGGGGGATTAAGGGCATTCTCACAGGGGTGCGGAGACTTGCATGTGTAGTTTTGGTAAAAGCTGATAGTAAAGTCAGGACCAAGCCTTTGTGCCTGCGGGGCTTTCTAGGGACCATCTTAACATCTTCAGTGTCATGCTTTAATTTAAGCTACGCTAGC